TATCTTTTTTTTCTTTTTTATTATATCCATAAAGTTCTATATTCTAATCGATTAGATATATCTTATCTATTAGATATATATTAGAGTCTAGAAATGTAGAGTATATAAATAAATGGATATGGAATAGTTAAATTGGAGTATTTCAATAAAGAGAAATAGAAAAAATTCAATTAATAATTTAATAATTTTTCTAAAAAATTAGAAAGAATATTGACAAATATCAACTAGAATATATTTATTTATATAATAAAAACAAATTACTAAAAATATAATCAAATTCGATTTATATTAATATTTCATTTTTTTTTTTCGAATTTGAATTCATTTGTTTTTCGCGATTCTATGTTTTCAACACTAAACTAATATTGACAACAGTATTGAAAACAAATATAATCCGATCGTGAAGAAATCGATCGATTTCTTCACGTTACAGAGGCAATTTTTAGCAAATAGTGAGTTCGTTAAACTTTCTGTGATACAAACATGAAGTTCCTTTTTTATTTTTATTCAAGGGTAAATAAATAAAAAAAGAATTAATTTAATTTGAATAAAGGATACCACTCTTGACAAAGAAAAGGTTGGTCCATCTTTTTTTTTTATTTACGCATCCTATTTTTCCTATTTTTTTTTTTGAAGGGGGGAGGGGGTTGCTAACTCAATGGTAGAGTACTCGGCTTTTAAGTGCGACTCCATTTTTTACACATTTTTATGAAGCAATTGTTTCGTCCATAACCTCGGTAGGGTTTGTAAGACCACGACTGATCCAGAAAGGAATGAATGGAAAAAGCCGCATGTCGTATCAATAGCGAATTCTAAAAGGATCTCATTCTTATTGGATCGGACCATTTTTTTTGTTTGAATTCGTGAACAAAATCAGTTGGGTTTAAGTAATAAAGGGATAGAACTTGGCAACTCCAATTATAGAGAAACAAAAAGCAACGAGCTTTCATTCTTTTTAATCGAATGATTACCCCATCTAATTGGACGTTAAAAATATATTAGTGCTTGATGCGGGAAAAGCTTTTCCCATGAATGGATTATTTATTTTTGTTATGAGTCCTAATTATTAGCTATTCTCCATTACGGGGTGGCGATCAATGTGTAGAAGAAAGAGTATATTGATAAAGATATTCTTTTTTCCAAAATCAAAAGAGCGATTAGGCTGATAAAATAAAGGATTTCTAACTAGCTTGTTATCCTAGAACAATTAGGTGGAAAAAGCAAGTGGAGAGAATCCGTTGATCATTTTTTGGTATCTATTCATAATTCGTTTTAATTCGAATATCTAGAAATACCCCGTTTTGACTGTATCGCACTATGTATTGGATTTCCAATCCAATAAATCTTTGATCCCTTTGACAAAATTGAATTTGAAAAATGAAAGAATATCAAAGATATTTAGAACTAGATAGATCTCGTCAACAGAACTTCCTATACCCACTTATTTTTCGGGAGTATATTTATGGACTCGCCTCTGGTCATGATTTTAATAGAAATCGATATATTTTGTCGGAAAATGTGGATTATGATAAGAAATCTAGCTTACTAATTGTAAAACGGTTAATTACTCGAATATATCAACAGAATCATTTGATTCTTTTTGATAACGATTCAAGTCAAAATCAATTTTGGGGGTCTAACAAGAATTTGTATTCTCAAATAATATCAGAGGGTTTTGCCATTGTCATGGAAATTCCATTTTCCCGACAATTAAGTTCTTCTTTAGAGGAGGCGGAAATCATAAAATCTTTTAATAATTTGCAATCAATTCATTCCATTTTTTCCTTTTTCGAGGATAAATTTACATATTTAAAATTTTTTTCCGATGTACGAATACCCTATCCTATCCATCTGGAAATCTTAGTTCAAACTCTTCGATACTGGGTGAAAGATCCACCCCTTTTTCATTTATTAAGATTGTTTCTTTATGAGTATTGTAATTGGAATAGTCTTATTACTCAAAAAAAACTTATTTTGACTTTTTCAAAAAGTAATCCAAGATTTTTCTTGTTTCTATATAATTTTTATGTATGTGAACACGAATCCATCTTCCTTTTTTTACGTAAAAAATCCTCTTTTTTACGATTAAACTCTTTTAGCGTTCTTTTTGAGCGAATCTATTTCTATACAAAAATAGAGCATCTTGTAGAAGTCTTTTCGAATAATTTTTCGTCTACCTTATTATTCTTCAAGGATCCTTTGATTCATTATGTTAGATATCAAGGAAAATCCATTCTGGCTTCAAAGAATGCGCCTTTTTTGATGAATAAATGGAGATACTATCTCATTTATTTCTGGCAATGTTATTTTGATATTTGGTCTCAACCCCGAATGATCCATATAAACGAATTATTTGAGAATTCATTTCATTTTTTTTGGGGGGGCTATCTTTCAAATGTACGGCTAAACTTTTCAGTGGTACGGAGTCAAATGCTAGAAAATTCATTTCTAATAGAAATTGTTATGAAAAAACTTGATACAATAGTCCCAATTATTCCCT